TTTCTATCAATCTCTAATTCTGATCTTCCTCCCCAATCTGATATTATGGTACCGGTATAGACCGAAATTCCGTTATGATCCAACTCTGAACGGTAATAAACACCGGGGCTTTGCAATATTTGATTGATCACAATTCTGTATATTCCATTTACTATAGAGGTTCCTAGGGAATTCATTAGAGGAATTTTTCCAATAAATATGGTTTGTTCTTGCGTATCCCTACCGGTTTTCCAAATTAATCGCGCGGGCACATATAATTCAGAAGAATACGTGAGTGATTCATACACAGCATCTCTTTCTTTTATCAAGGGTTCTACTAATTTATATGTTTCCACAAATAATTGAAATTCAATTTCTTGATCTGTATCTTCAATTTTTGGAAACTTATAAAGTTCTTCCGTCAATCCCTGATCAATGAATCTACAAAATCCCTCGAATTGTATCTGACTAAACCCAGGTATTGTAGACATTCCCTCATTTCCATCCCGGAGCATTTTTAGTTTCCATTTATCGAAAAATCCCATTTATTTTCCAAGGCTCATTCTTCATCGAACCATATGGATCGGTCTAATAATGATGTGGATTGATCTAGCAATGATGGAATCATATTCTGTTTACTGAATCACATGAAATTTTACCCAACTTCATATCATAGATGTAATGCATGAAATACCTATGAGCAGAGAAATAAAAAAAAAATTGGATACTTACTCCAAATTTAAATTTGCAACAGATACAAATGGAAATGAATTCATAAAACATTCCTGGAAACAAAATTATGACGTTTAGACTTATGGAATGGAATCTTGTATAGAATATCAAAAGTGATCCAATTTTTACCTATTACTATGATATTAGGATCCGCTGATTGGGTACTATAAAAAAAGTAAATGGATTCAGGATTTGATCTGTTCTCTATGAATGAGATAAAGACATAAAGGAACCTTATAGAGGTTACTCCTTATTTAATTTAGCACTTAACTTTTTCGCGGATTCCGTTGTCCAAAAATTATTCGCAGAAAAGGGAGGCATCTTTACCTATTTGTTAGTCAAATTCGCGGAATACGATTGAAGTGCGCAGTTGTATTTATTAAGTTAAGCACACGAAACGAAGACTAAAGACTATCGGCATATCCCTTATCCCAATTTAACTTGGGGTAACGCAGACCGTCCTATATCATAATTTCTATTTGCTATTCATTATATTCAATGCAAAATTGAAGCACGCGAATTACCTTAATTCCCTATGGGCATATCATATATAAATATGATCCCGGATTATAGATCCGTGTAACAACTTCTGTTCTGGGGTTTACATATACACATAATTGGTGTTATACTTGAAATTGAAAAGGATTTATTATTGAAAATTTTTGATACTGATTAGTTGTGTATCAATTGCATTTTATTATGCCATTAAGGAAACACAATTTATTTGAGATCCAAGAACTTTTCATGAATTAACAATCAATAGTTAATGGGTCCAATTTAATTTGAACTGAATTTTTGATTGTGCGACCCAAAATTTTTCTTTCAATAAAAAAAGGAGGGAAATTCTTAGGCGTTGTGTGTTTTGATATTTTAGATACTATACAATTAATAGAAGGATCCGGCTCCAATCAAAAAAGGAAGGGTTTTTTTAGATTTATTTTATTAGGAAGGGAATAAGGAAAATGGGATTCAAGATGCAAATCCAATAAAAAAGGGCATATTTCCATCTATTTTTATCGTTTTGGCGACATGGCCGAGTGGTAAGGCGGGGGACTGCAAATCCTTTTTCCCCAGTTCAAATCCGGGTGTCGCCTGATCAATAAAAAACCCGAAATACCTTTGCTTGCTGATATAAGTCGCCGAACCCTTGCCTAGCATAAGCATAGGAAAAGGATTCGAACTTCCGATACTTGTTTGATTTTTAAAAGCTGGAGGTTAAAAGTAAAGGATTGTCAATCCTTGTGCTGGGGATTCCAGAGAGGATTTTCGTATAGGAAGGACTAGGCTATCAAGACTTCCAGTGCTAATGTACTGTCTAATGACCTATTCTTGAATTAGATAGTTGAGTGGGGAATTGATAGCTGTGGAAAGGGTGAAAGATGCTTTATATACAGACTCGCGATAATATAAATTATCAATGCTCAGGCATTAAATCAATATTGGATAAATAATTGGCCTCTTTTTATTTTTTAGAATAAAAAAAGATAATAAAAAAAAACTTCTTTATTTTATTTTCGGTAACATCCAAGCAAGAATGTAATAGAATATAAGGCCCCCGAGTGTCTTTGTGAAATACTCAGGAAGCCTTAAGTATTAGATCAAACGGTAGATAGGGATATATGATGTATAGTGATCTATCTTGATTGTCTATATATTGTTATGCTTTTTGGGAACAAAAGAAACAATAGGTATTACTATTCCTGCATGTTTCATTAATAGTATTCCCTTGATAATTACAAGATAATTACAAGCAAGTAACTGCGTATCTTGCTTGTACTTAATGTTTTCC